GTAATCATAAAAATCCGAAGAATTCTGTTCGAGTTGAAACGGCACCTGATAGATCTTTCTTTTCTAGGAATTGATTTTCGCGAGGTCTTTTCCAAAAAGGGAATTTTCTCACTCGAATTAATTTCTTTGTTACTGGCGCTTGTTGTCTGGCTCCTAGAATTGATACAAATGGGGCTGAGACTTTTTACAGTGTTTACCCTTTGCATCTTTATTCTCGCAGTTACCTGGTTTCTCCAGCTCTTAGTCTGGGCATTCTTGTCGAGTGTCTAGATATTGGAGTGGAGAATTTTGTTCAGCCAACTAAGGTCTGTTCTCTCGACTGGTCATGTATATCAAATTGGAACTCATAGGGAAGGAAGTGGATTTATGGATGGAATCAAATATGCCGTATTTACAGAAAAAAGTGTTCAGTTATTGGGGCGGAAGAATCAATATACTTCTAATGTCGAATCAGGATCAACTAGGACAGAAATAAAGCATTGGGTCGAACTCTTTTTTGGTGGTAAGGTCATCGCTAGGAATAGTCATCGGCTCCCGGGAAAGGGTCGAAGAATGGGACCGATGATGGGACCTACAATGCATTATATATATATAGAGAGTATATATATAGACGTATGATCATTACATTAGCCTTCAACCGGGTTATTCGACTCTCTTTTCTTTTAGAAAGAAAAGAGCCTCAATCAAGAGACTTAATCTAATAAGATGTACTTATGAAATCACAGAAAAGGAGGACTTTTATGGTACAAATGGATCGACTAGATCCTTATCAAACTATTCTCGTTTATGTATTCCTGTTGCTGTTTTTGTATACCCTAGCGGAAAAAACAAGAAATTGCGTTTTTCTGGAACGGGGTAATAACGAAGTCTGGGAAGCCGTCTTACTGACGTTGGATCTCCTGAAAACGATTGTAATCATAAAAATCCGAAGAATTCTGTTCGAGTTGAAACGGCACCTGATAGATCTTTCTTTTCTAGGAATTGATTTTCGCGAGGTCTTTTCCAAAAAGGGAATTTTCTCACTCGAATTAATTTCTTTGTTACTGGCGCTTGTTGTCTGGCTCCTAGAATTGATACAAATGGGGCTGAGACTTTTTACAGTGTTTACCCTTTGCATCTTTATTCTCGCAGTTACCTGGTTTCTCCAGCTCTTAGTCTGGGCATTCTTGTCGAGTGTCTAGATATTGGAGTGGAGAATTTTGTTCAGCCAACTAAGGTCTGTTCTCTCGACTGGTCATGTATATCAAATTGGAACTCATAGGGAAGGAAGTGGATTTATGGATGGAATCAAATATGCCGTATTTACAGAAAAAAGTGTTCAGTTATTGGGGCGGAAGAATCAATATACTTCTAATGTCGAATCAGGATCAACTAGGACAGAAATAAAGCATTGGGTCGAACTCTTCTTTGGTGTTAAAGTAGTCGCTATGAATAGTCATCGGCTCCCGGGAAAGGGTCGAAGAATGGGACCGATGATGGAACGTACAATGCATTATAGACGTATGATCATTACGCTTCAACCGGGTTATTCTATTCCACCTCTTCTTTAGGAAGAAAAGAGCTTCAATCAAAAGACTTAATAACACGGCGATACATTTATACAAAACTTCTACCCCGAGCACACGCAATGGGGCGGCAGACAGTCGAGTTAAATCCAATGCACCAAAGAATTTGATCTATGGACAGTGTCATTGTGGGAAAGGGCGGAATGTGAGAGGAATCATTACCGCAAGGCATAGAGGGGGAGGCCATAAGCGTCTATACCGTAAAATTGATTTTCGACGGAATGAAAAAGACATATCTGGTAGAATCGTAACCATAGAATACGACCCTAATCGAAATGCACACATTTGTCTCATACACTATGGGGATGGTGAGAAGAGATATATTTTACATCCCAGAGGGGCTCGAATTGGAGATACCATTGTTTCGGGTACAGAAGTTCCTATCTCAATGGGAAATGCCCTACCTTTGAGTGCGGTTTGAACCATGGATTTACGTAATTGGAAGTAACCAATCAGGTTTACGACGAAACCTAGAAATCGATCACTGATCCTATTTGAATACCTCTACGGAATAGACCTCACCAGAAAACGGAAGAGTAACGGCAGCAAGTGATTGAGTTCAGTAGTTCCTCATATCAAATTATTGACTCTAGAGATATGGTAATATGGAGAAGACAAAATTGTTTGAAGCACCGACAGAAACAGAAGCGCCCTTTATTTCAAAGAGAAGAAGAGGGGTTATTCACATTTCATTTGATGGTCAGAGGCGAATTGAAAGCTAAGCAGTGGTAATTCTACCCCCCGGGGAAAAAGAGGGATGTCTCCTACGTTACCCCTAATATGTGGAAGTATCGACGTAATTTCATAGAGTCATTCGGTCTGAATGCTACATGAAGAACATAAGCCAGATGACGGAACGGGGAGACCGAGGATGTAGAATATCATCACATGAGTGATTCGGCAGATTTGGATTCCTATCTATCCACTCATGTGATACTTCATCATACGATTCATATGGGATCCATCTGTCTAGATATCCTCATATACATTCAGAAAGCCGTATGCTTTGGAAAGAAGCTTGTACAGTTTGGGAAGGGGTTTTGATTGATCAAAAAGACGAATCTACTTCAACCGATATGCCCTTAGGCACGGCCATACATAACATAGAAATCACACTTGGAAAGGGTGGACAATTGGCTAGAGCAGCAGGTGCTGTAGCAAAACTGATTGCAAAAGAGGGTAAATCGGCGACATTAAGATTACCATCCGGAGAGGTCCGTTTGATATCCCAAAACTGCTCAGCAACAGTCGGACAAGTGGGTAATGTTGGGGTGAGCCTGAAAAGTTTGAATAGAGCCGGATCTAAGCGTTGGCTAGGCAAGCGTCCTGTAGTCAGAGGAGTGGTTATGAACCCTGTAGACCATCCCCATGGGGGTGGCGAAGGGAGGGCCCCCATTGGTAGAAAAAAACCCACAACCCCTTGGGGTTATCCTGCGCTTGGAAGAAGAAGTAGAAAAAAGAAAAAATATAGCGATAGTTTCATTCTTCGTCGACGTAATAAATAGGAAAATCTTGAACATCGAATATGTTTCTTCGTCTTTACAAAAGAAAAAAGATAGGAGTAATTAGCTGTGACACGTTCAAAAAAAAATCCTTTTGTGGCTAATAATTTATTAGGAAAAATTGAGAAACTCAACATGAAGGGGGAAAAAGAAATAATAGTAACTTGGTCCCGGGCATCTACCATTATACCCACAATGATCGGACATACAATTGCCATTCATAATGGAAAGGAGCATTTGCCTGTTTATATAACAGAGCGTATGGTAGGTCACAAATTGGGAGAATTTGCACCTACTCTTAATTTCCGGGAACATACGAGAAACGATAATAAATCTCGTCGTTAATGTGAATTAATTAAAGTGAATATTAGGTGCTCATCGTTCATTCGGGGGAGGTGAACCTTATGATAAAGAAGGACCAAGGTGTAGAAGTATACGCTTTAGGTCAACATATCTGTATGTCTGCTGACAAAGCGCGAAGAGTCATTGATCAGATTCGTGGGCGTTCCTACAAGGAAACACTTATGATATTAGCACTCATGCCTTATCGAGCATGTTACCCCATTTTCAAATTGGTTTATTCTGCAGCAGCCAATGCTAGTCACAATATGGGTTTAAAGGAAACAGATTTAATCATTAGTAAAGCCGAAGTCAACAGGGGTACTATCAGGAAAAAGTTAAAACCTCGAGCTCGAGGACATAGTTATCCGATAAAAAGAACCACCTGTCATATAACTATCGTATTGAGAGATATATCGAAAGATCAAATATGGCTAAAAAAAGATGGATAGAGATATATACTCAATATACAGATATAAGAAAAAGTTCTATATGATAGATCGGGACAGACTGAAATGGAAATGGGCGAATAGGGACAGTGAGGCTGTATGGGACAAAAAATAAATCCCCTTGGTTTCAGACTTGGTACAACCCAAAGACCCCATTCCCTTTGGTTTGCAGAACCAAAAAATTACTCCAAAGGTCTTCAGGAAGATCAAAAAATACGTGATTGTATCAAGAATTATGTACATGATTGTATCCAGGATTATGTCCCAAAACCAATACCTTCCGATGAGAAACTCATTTCACGTATAGAGATTCAAAAAAGTATCGATGTGATAAAGGTCGTAATCTATACGAGTGTCCCAAACTTCCCAAAATTCTTAAGAGAGGGTAAACCACAAAGAATCAAAGAATTACAGACCAATGTAGCAAAAGGGTTTCATTCTGTGAACCAAAAACTCAACCTTGCTATCACAATAATTACAAAGCCTTATGGACAGCCTACTATTCTTGCAGAATACATAGCCAACCAATTAAAAGAAAGAGTTGCATTTCGAAGGGCAATGAAAAAAGCGATTGAATTAACCATTGCCGAAGGGAATAAAAAAGGAATTCAAGTACAAATTGCAGGACGTATCGACGGAAAAGAAATTGCACGTGTCGAATGGATCAGAGAAGGTAGGGTTCCGCTACAAACCATTCGAGCTAAAATTGATTATTGTTCATATACAGTTCGAATGGTTTATGGGGTATTAGGCATCAAAATTTGGATATTTGCGGGCGCGGAATAAGGATCCTTTCTTTTTATTTCCGTTCTCTCCAGCGATGGAACAAAAAATAACAAACTCTTTCATCCCTTTTCGTTCAATCAAAAATTCGCAATTCTTCTTTTTTTCTTTTTACTCTATAGGATTGAATAAAAATTGGATTGACCCTTTGGTATAATTGCTATGCTTAGTGTGTGACTCGTCGGTTTTTTATTTCATTTAGGTTTAGGTTAGGGTTCAAAAAAAGGGGGGCGGCCCATACCAGAATAGGAGTATGAGCTAAGAACTATAGAACTCATAACTATAGAACTCATAACTATAGAACTAATAACCAGCTCATTGCTTCGTATTATCTGGATCCAAGGCACCAGTCACTCTATGATCGATCGATCATAGAGTTGTAGCAACTGAAATCTTTTTACATAAAAGAAAAATCAATCTGACTGTTTATGGGTTGTGAAGGAAAACTAAAAGAAAAGGATTGGGTAAATGGAAGGGTGATAGAAAGAGAGAACTAGAATATCCATGATATATGATTCCAATATGTATGGTCTATGAATCATCTCAGAAAAGGCAGTGTAATAAAGCATCAATACATATGAAGAACCTAAAACAAAAAAAAAAGAGCATCAAGTCAATAAAGGCTGAGGAGATTGACTCAGGAACAACAAATTCAATTAAGAGCTCCATTGCAGAGTTCGGGCCTAGCCATTCATCAAGAAGTGATGGGAACGACGGAACCTGTGACTGCAGAAGATTCTATTGAAAACGAATTCGAATATAATAATTTATAATTTAATTCATTGGGTGGGATGGCGGAACGCACCAGAAACCAATTCTGTTATTCTGAGAGGTCATGGACTGACCCTTCGGATGAAACAGATCTTGAAAGAGTCAATATTCGCCCGCGAAAGCCTTAATGACGTTTTAGGATATTCAATAAAAGTCCAAATCAAGATTGGTTATCATATCAAAATCAAAAAGAAATTCTAAATGAAATTGGATTCTATATGTCTAGAAATATCTATACGCCTATTTGTGTATACAATCTTAGATCTCAAAAAAAGAATCCTATGATTCAGTATATTATTCATTGAATACCTATCTCTAATATTATTGAATCGTTTCATTCGCGAGGAGCTGGATGAGAAGAAACTCTCATGTCCGGTTCTGCAGTAGAGATGGAATTGCGAAAAAACCATCAACTATAACCCCAAAAGAACCAGATTCCGTAACCAACATAGAGGAAGAATGCGGGGAGTTTCTTATCGAGGCAATCGAATTTGTTTTGGTAGATACGCTCTTCAGGCACTTGAGCCGGCTTGGATCACATCTAGACAAATAGAAGCAGGACGACGAGCAATGACACGGTATGCGCGTCGTGGTGGAAAAGTATGGGTACGCATATTTCCAGACAAACCTGTTACAATAAGACCAACGGAAACGCGTATGGGTTCGGGGAAAGGATCTCCCGAATATTGGGTATCCGTCGTGAAACCGGGTCGAATACTTTATGAAATGGTTGGGGTATCAGAAAAAGTAGCCAGAGAAGCTATTTCAATAACTGCGTCCAAAATGCCTATACGAACTCAATTCCTTATTGTCGAATAGGGATAGGGATGTGCAAGCAAACAAAGGAAAGGGGTCTTTCTGATGAAAAACCAACCGCAGGTTTGTTTTTTTTCTGGCCAAACAATATTTCTTTTTTCCTTTGCCCTTTCTTTGCATTGAAAGAAAAGATAAAAAAAAAGATATGATTCAATCTCAAACCCATTTAAATGTCGCGGACAACAGCGGAGCTCGAAAATTGATGTGTATTCGAATCATAGGAGCTAGTAATCGCCAATATGCTCATATTGGCGACATTATTGTTGCTGTAATCAAAGAAGCAGTGCCTCGTATGTCTCTAGAAAGATCAGAAGTGATCAGAGCTGTAGTTGTACGTACATGTAAAGAACTCAAACGTGACAATGGCATGAGAATAAAATATGATGACAATGCTGCAGTTGTCATTGATCAAAAAGGCAATCCAAAAGGAACTCGAGTCTTTGGTGCGATCGCTCAGGAATTGAGACAGTTGAATTTTACTAAAATAGTCTCATTAGCCCCTGAGGTATTATAAAGACTCATAGACGAGACCGCGATATCTTTAATATATCTGAAATAGATTCAATGAATTAGTAGATTGTGTCTCACGTATATCCCTTAAAAATGGACCCTTAAAAATGGATAAAGAAAAAAAAAGAGCATGTTGATAATATAAAAACTCAGAGGCACCAATGATTATAGCTCATCATGGGTAGGGACACTATTACCGACATAATAACTTCTATACGAAACGCTGAGATGGATAACAAAGAACTAGTTCGAATAGCATCTACTAATATCACCGAAAACATTGTGAAAATACTTCTACGAGAAGGCTTTATCGAAAACGTGAGGAAACACCGAGAAAGGAACAAAAATTTCTTAGTTTCAACCCTACGATATAGAAGAAGGCATAGGAAAGGGCCATATAGAACTATTTTAAAACGTATCAGCCGACCCGGTGTACGAATCTATTCTAACTATCAACGAATCCCTAAGATTTTAGGAGGAATGGGGGTTGTAATTCTTTCTACTTCTCGAGGTATAATGACAGACCGAGAGGCTCGACTAGAAAGAATCGGGGGAGAAATTTTGTGTTATATATGGTGATCTTTCTGGTATCCGAATTGGGTCGGTAACTTGCTATTCCTGTTGTTGAAAAAAAAAAAAAGCAGACAAATATCACTCTTCCTCCATGAGTTGAAACTTCAAAGGAGTTACCTGGAATGAAAGAACAAAAATTGATTTATGAAGGTTTAATTACAGAATCACTGCCCAATGGTATGTTCCGGGTTCGTTTAGATAATGAAGATCTGATTCTAGGTTATATTTCAGGAAAGATCCGATGTAGTTTTATACGGATACTACCAGGAGATAGAGTCAAAATCGAAGTAAGTCGTTATGATTCAACCAAGGGGCGTATCATTTATAGACTCAACAACAAAGAGTCGAATGACTAGGTGATCTTTTCAACACTACCACGACTTTCGTGGGGACTCCCATTTCAAAATTGCAAGAGACTTATTTTCTTCCAAGGAGTAGATTAAGAATTAAGGAATTACAAATATGAAAATAAGGGCCTCCGTTCGTAAAATTTGTCAAAGATGTCGGCTGATCCGTAGGCGGGGACGAATTATAGTAATTTGTTCCAACCCGAGACATAAACAGAGACAAGGATAATCCTTCGAATCTAAACTAAAAATCGACAACAGAGGCTCTCTAAAGGACTCAATATACAAATGATCTGTTTTAACATGAAATGGATAGATCCATATATCTCTGACTCATATTTATGAGATGATAAAATATGGCAAAACCTATAACAAGACCAAAAGTTGGTTCACGTTGGAAAGGACGTCTTAGTTCACGTAGGACTGGACGTCTTAGTTCACGTAGGACTGGACGTCTTAGTTCACGTAAGAATGGGCGTAGAATACCAAAAGGAGTTATTCATGTTCAAGCCGGTTTCAACAATACCATAGTAACGGTTACAGATGTAGGGGGTCGGGTGGTTTCTTGGGCCTCCGCCGGTACTTGCGGATTCAGAACCGCAAGAAAAGCTACACCATTTGCTGCCCAAACCGCAGCGGGAAATGCCCTTCGTACAGTAGTCAATCAGGGTATGCACCGAGCAGAAGTCATGATAAAGGGTCCTGGTCTCGGAAGAGATGCAGCATTACGAGCCATTCGTAGAAGTGGTATACGCTTAAGTTTGGTACGGGACGTAACCCCTCTGCCACATAATGGATGTAGACCTCCGAAAAAAAGACGTGTGTAGAAATCAGAATTGAACCGATTTCAAGTTCAAGAGAAATAAATGATTCAACGATCAAATAATATTACTATGCTTCGAGAGGAAGTAGCAGTATCTACTCGGACACTACAGTGGAAGTGTGTTGAATCAAGAGCAGACAGCAAGCGTCTTAATTATGCCCGTTTTATCTTGTTTCCGCTTATGAGAGGTCAAGGCGATACGATAGGCATCGCGATGCGAAGATCTTTGCTTGGAGAAATAGAAGGAACCTGTATCACACGTGCAAAATCTGAGAAGATACCGCATGAATATTCTACCATAGCAGGTATTGAAGAATCCGTACATGAAATTTTAATGAATTTGAAAGAAATTGTATTGAGAAGTAATCTGTATGGAACTCGCGACGCATCTATTTGCGTCAAGGGTCCGGGATACGTAACTGCTCAAGACATCATCTCACCGCCTTCTGTAGAAATGATTGATACTACACAGCATATAGCTAGCCTGACGGAACCCATTGATTTTTGTATTGAATTACAAGTCGAGAGGCATCGCGGATATCGTATGAAAACACCAAATAACGCGGAAGATGGGAGTTTTCCTATAGAGGCTGTATTCATGCCTGTTCGAAATGCGAATCATAGTATTCATTCTTATGGGAATGGAAATGAAAAACAAGAAATACTTTTTCTCGAAATCTGGACGAATGGAAGTTTAACTCCGAAAGAAGCACTTAACGAAGCCTCCCGGAATTTGATTGATTTATTTCTTCCCTTTCTACAGGCGGACGAACAGGAGACCCACTTAGAGGACAATCAAAACAGAGCGGAAGTGGCTGTACCCTTTTTGACTTATCACGATAGATTGGATAAACTAAGGAAAAACAAAAAAGAAAGAGCATTGAAATGTATTTTTATTGACCAATTAGAATTGCCCTCCAGGGTCTATAATTGCCTCAAAAGGTCCAATCTATATACATTATGGGACCTTGTGGATAAGAGTCAAGAAGATCTTCTGAAAATGGAACATTTTCGCATAGAAGATGTAAAAGAGATATTGGACATTCTACAAAAGCATTTCTCAATGGATTTACCGAAGAATACGTTTTCACTTTTAAATCGATTGGAATGATTTCATCTTTTTTTTTTTAGAAAGAAAGAAAAGATGAAATTAGTTTAGAATCCTCAGCACGATCCATATATTAGGAATAGATCCAGAATTTAAATAGATGTATCTAGGGAATAGTCGCTTCAAAGTGAATCCTCCCTAGATACATAGTCGTGGTTTTTTATTTCACGGTTGAGTCAATTTGAAAAAGACCTAAAGTGAGAGATTTATCAATAGGTAATGTTGCCCCAATACCCAACCAAAGGGCTACTCCGGTACCAAGCAAAAAGACGGTGGTAGCTACTGGACGACGAAATGGGTTTTGGAATTTATTAACATTCTCCAAAAAAGGTACTGTCAATAATCCCGCAGGTACTGAAACCATTAAAAGAACGCCCAATAACTTATTGGGTACTGTACGGAGTATTTGAAATA